CCGATTCTGGGAGAACATGCCACATGGAGGAAAAATCAGAGCTATTCTGTTACTAACTCAATCAATTTTTAGAAGGTATGTTAACTTACCTTTATTGATAATAGCTAAGAATATCGTCCGTTTTTTATTAAGACAATCTCCGGAATGGTATGAGGATTTTCAAGATTGGAATAGAGAAATTTATCTAAAATGCAACGCTAGGGGTCTTCAATTCTCGAAAACAAAACTTCCTAAATATTGGTTTAGAGGGGGTTTTCAGATAAAAATCCTATATCCTTTTCATTTGAAACCTTGGCACAGATCTAAGCTAGGACTCTATGATTCTGATAGAGATCTAAAGCAACAAGATGAATTTGATTCTTGTTTTTTAACAGTTTCGGGAATGGAAGCGGAATATCCTTTTGGTCCTCCTCGAAAAACACCTTCCTTTTTTGAACCCATTTTGAAAGAGATAGACTATAAATTGAAAGAGATAGACTATCCAGTCAAAATAAGAAAATTGAATTTTAGAGTTCAAAGAATTTTAAAAAAAATAAAAAAGACAGAAGAAAAAGCATTTTTGTTTGTAAAACGAATAAAAAAAGAACTTTTTAAAGGAAAGAAAATTCCAGTATTTATATCGAGAGAATTTATACCCAGAGAAATATATGAATCAAGTAAAACTCAAACAGAAAAAGATTCCATAATCAGCAATGAGATAATTTATGAATCACTTAGTCAAATTCGATCTACAGGTTGGACAAATTATTCACAGGCAGAAAAAGAAATGAAACAGAAGATTGATAGAAGAAACACAATCAAAAATGAAATAGAAGAAATGAAAAAAAATAAAAAAAAAGAAACGCCAGGAATCAAAAAAAAGAAAAAGAAGAATGCAGAATCATCCCCAAAAATTTTGAAAATATTAAAAAGAAAAAATATTGAATTAATAGTTCAATTTTTCATTGAAAAAATATATATAGATATCTTTCTATGTATCAGTAATATGCGAAAAATCCCTCTACAACTTTTTATCGAATCAACAAAAAAAATTCTTGATAATGATAAATACATTGACAATAAGGAAACAAATCCAGAAAGAATTAATAAAACAAAACAAAATAAAATTTACTTTATTTTGCCGATGACTATAAAAAGGGCTTTTGATAATCTTAGAAATAGTAAGCAGAAGTCAGATATTTTTTTTGATTTATCTTACTTGTCACAAAAATATGTATTTTTAAAATTATCACAAACCCAAATTCTTAACTTCAATAAGTTAAAATCTATTCTTCAATATAATGGACCGTCTTTTTTTCTTAAGACTGAAATAAAGGATTTTTTTGGAAGACAAGGACTATTCCATTCCGAATTAAGACATAAGAACCTTCCAAATTCTGGAATGAACCCCTGGAAAAACTGGTTAAGAGGTCATTATCAATACGATTTATCTCAGATTACATCGTCTAGATTAATCCCCCAAAAATGGCGAAATAGAATCAATCAATGTGATACGTCTCAAAATAAAGATTTAAACAAATGGTATTCCTCTGAAAAAGACCCATTATTGGATTCAAAAAAAAAACAAAATGTGAAAGTCTATTTATTACGAAATAAAGAGGATAATTTAAAAAAAAACTATAGATATGATCTTTTATCATATAAATATATTCATTCTGAAACTAAGAATAACTCCTATATTTATAGATCATCATTAGAAACAAATAAGAACCCAGAAAATTCCACTAGAAATAAAGAAAAATTTTTTAACATACTCAAGAATATTCCTAGCAAGAATTCTCTAGGAAAAAGCGATATTATATATATGGAAAAAAATAAAGATAGAAAATTTTTGTGTAAAATTAATAAAAATATAAATATTAAGGTTGAACCTAATAAGGACCAAATAATGGATAAAATTCATAATAATGGTCTTTTTTATCTTCCGATTGATTCAAATTCCGAAATAAATTACAAAAAGGTATTTTTTGATTGGATGGGAATGAATGAAAAAATCTTAATCTTAAATTGCCTCATATCGAATCCGAAAGTTTTTTTCTTTCCAGAGTTTGTAATACTTTATCATAAATATAAAGAGAAACCTTGGTTTCTCCCAAGCAAATTACTTCTTTTAAATTTGAATATAAATCCCAATTTTAGTGAAAATCAAAATATCAACGGAAAGCAAGAGGAGTATTTTTTTAATTTTAGCCCATCAAATTCAAAACAATATTTTGAATTAAAGAATCAAAACAATATTGAAGAGTCTTTTTTAGAATCGATCGAAAAACTACAAATATTCCTTAAAGGAGATTTTCCGTTGCAATTAAGATGGACTGGACGGAAATTGAATCAAAAAATGATGAATAATACCCAGATATATGGTCTCCTACTTAGCCTGATAAATGTAAGAAAAATTACTATATCCTATATTCAAAGGAAAGAAATGAATCTGGATATAATGAGGAGGCCTTTAAATCTTACACAATTAATGAAAAACGGAATATTAATTATCGAACCT